AAGGTTTATTTAGAGTATACCGAATCAGTATAGCTATCCTTCCTCTGACACAGCAACGTAGTCTCGGTCAGTACCGAAATGCTACAGAGAATTCTCTTCTTCCCCCCTTTTTCCTTCTTTCTATATGCATAACTATATGTTAAGAAATAGAAAATTCCTTATAATTTCTTATAAGATTTCCGTTATTGATTTCGTAATAAATAGAAATTAAAGATCTTGAGAAAATAAAGTGCGAATCAATGGGTTCTAATAATTCATGAAAGATAGTATTCTATTCAAACAATTCAATTCTATGCGGAATTTAGAAACCGGTTAAATTTTTTTGTTCAAATCCTTTCATTTCACATAATTGAATTGATTGGTCATACAATACACAATACAATAAATAATAAAAACATTATGATAGTATTTGATGAAAGAAACAGAACATAGTTGGAACAATCAATAAATATTCGCGATGCAACCATTGTTGCATTTGATTCAAAGCAAGGCTCTTTCTTGACCGAAAGGATAAGGATAGAACTCCATGATAGGGAAAGACAGACTAAAAAGATAATAGAAGTTGCTCGTCTTCGAATCGAGTTATACCCGAAATAAAATAAAAATTAAAGTAAGGGTTTTATTTTTCGATAAATTCTAGGACACTTTTTTTATTCTTATTCAAGATATTACGGAGAAATTAACCAGACTCTTACTATACTGAATCCAACGAGTTAAAATAACTAAAAGGTAGTATCGGTCGGTTCGATTCAAAATGGATTAGATCTTATTGAAAAATGAAATGATCAAAATGGAAATTATTTTCAAATCCAATTCATTCTTTTATTCCAAAATCACTGAAATAGAATTTCGTTTTTTAATGAAGTGACACGATACACTATTTTTTTTTTTTTTTTTTTACCTATGTCACTCTATCTTTTTTGAGTGCCGTCTATAATGTAATGACTGATGAATCAAGAACTTTAATTGGAACTAAACTGATTTAGGTAAATGTTTTATCAACATATGTAGCAAAAGAACATAGTTAATTTAACTCTTTCATGCCTACTATAACTAGTTATTTTGGTTTTCTACTGGCCGCTTCAACTATAGCCCCCGTTCTATTGATTGGTTTGAACAAGATACGACTTATTTGAAATTAATTGAATGCGCAATTCATAACCATAAAAAAAATTTCTTAAATTCCGGGTAGTTTATAGTCCCTTCCCGCGGTCGCGGGAATTGCCAATTCTGGGTCATTGAGATTCGCGGATAATTCAGATTAATATTTAGGGATAGATCTTACCCTCTTTTTTATTTTCTCAAACAAATCAAAATGATTGAAGTTTTTCTATTTGGAATCGTTTTAGGTCTAATTCCTATTACTTTAGCAGGATTATTTGTAACTGCATATTTACAATACAGACGCGGCGATCAATTGGACCTATGATTCAATAACCATTTTTTGATTGACCTCCTCCTCCTTGCAGGAGGTCAAATTAAAGTTGCAATTGAACTTTATTAAGTTTTTTTATTGATTGTATGTGATTCGACATAACATAAATAGAATCGCGCTCTGTAGGATTTGAACCTACGACATCGGGTTTTGGAGACCCACGTTCTACCGAACTGAACTAAGAGCGCTTTCTTATGATAGGAGATACGACTGTAAGGAAAAGGAATTTTTTGTACCCATAAAATAGCTTGTATACATATAGTATGTAAAAATGATAAATTATGTCCAATTTTCATCGATCTCAATTAATCCCTCATTATTTCCCATGGGAGAAATAATAGGTAGGGATGACAGGATTTGAACCTGTGACATTTTGTACCCAAAACAAACGCGCTACCAAGCTGCGCTACATCCCTTTTTAAATTTATTTTTTACAATGTCATTGTAAAAAATATATGTCTTGTTTTGCACATTATTATTTTATTTTCCATCTATATACAATTTTATTGCCATTTCTTCTTTTTTTTTTATGTTTCATAATAATAAATATAAATATTATATACATCTGAAACCTAATGTATAAAATAAAAAACAAAAAGAAGGCCCTTTCTTCCTGAACATTTTCGATTAATATTCATTCTTTTTGTTTTTTAGAAAAAATAAAATCTCATCTACAGATTCATTGGACATATCCATTTTCGTTAGGAATTATGCGTAAAAATAAATACAAACGATCTTGAACTACAGTATCTGACTATATAATATATGTATATGTCTTACAATAAACAATAAAAAAGGAGTATTTTTAATAATGCAATATCTAAAAACATATCTCTCCACGGCACCCGTGCTAACTACTCTATGGTTTGGATCTTTAGCGGGTCTGTTGATAGAGATTAATCGTTTATTCCCAGATGCCTTGTCATTCCCCTTTTTTTAATTCTAATCTAGTTATTGATATGATATGCGAAAAAAAAAAAAAGAAGAGATATAATTATATGCGACGTACGTGACGAAAATAGATTTCGTCACCCCCTTTTTTCAGTTATTTTCTTTAGTTTAGGAAGGAAAGATCAATTTCAAAATGTATTGAACCTCAACAAAAATCCAGCGTATCCAAGATCGAATTTTGGAGAACAGAACTGGAAATGTGGGTCCAGTCTAGGTAAAATTATAGCATAAAAATAAGATAAGATATTTAAACAAAATAAGGGGATTAGCATAGGAATAATTGATAGTTCGAAAAAAATTTGTATTACTTAATTATTATATTTCTCTATTAATATTAATTACAACGAAATTTTTAGAAATTTAATTTCTAGTTAGTAACTTATATTCATTTTTTTCGGATCGAAAATGGAAAAGTTAGTTAAGTCGATCCAAAATCCAAAGGGGGTTCATGGCCAAGGGTAAGGATGTCAGAATCAGAGTTATTTTGGAATGTACTAATTGTGTCCGAAATGGTGTCTATAAAGAATCGTCGGGTATTTCTAGATATATTACTCAAAAGAATCGACACAATACACCCAGTCGATTAGAGTTGAGAAAATTTTGTCGATATTGTCACAAGCATAGGATTCACGGGGAAATAAAGAAATAGATCGAACGGAACGCACGTTCGACCTTTCCATTCCAATTCCAAGTAGTGGAAAGAGGAAAAATTTCACAGATAGAATACAAATAAAACCAACCCCATTTTGTCCGGATCCGAAATGAATAAATAAAAAAAGGAATAAACCATGGATAAATCCAAGCAACCCTTTCGTAAGTCCAAGCTCTCTTTTCGTCGGCGTTTGCCCCCAATTGGATCGGGGGATCGAATTGATTATAGAAACATGAGTTTAATTAGTCGATTTATTAGTGAACAAGGAAAAATATTATCTAGACGGGTGAATAGATTAACCTTGAAACAACAACGATTAATTACTATTGCTATAAAACAAGCTCGTATTTTATCTTTGTTACCTTTTCTTAATAATGAGAAACAATTTGAGAGAGCCGAGTCGATCCCTAGAACTAAAGGCCCTAGAATCAGAAATAAATAGGCATATTCCTGGATTGGGCCAAAACTCCAATCGGAACTCAAGCTCGGATTGATTTTTTTTTCGAAAAAGCCTAGAATCCAGAGTTTATTGTTGTGTTAGAAGAAATAAAAAATGGGGAAATAAAAATTTTTTTTTTTTATTATTAAAACATGTTCGTTCATTCCTACTACTTATCTTAATTTCTTAATTCGATCTTAATTTATTTTTATTCCGTCTTTCCCGGAGTTAATTCTCCGGGGAATTTTGTTTCAATCATTCCTTTATATTACTTTATTTGCTATTTGACGATCTTATTGGAAATCAGGTAAAGACAATTCTTATTTGATATAGCTATTTGTGCAAGTATTTTACGATTAATAAGCAATTGCTTCTTGTATAGATTGTGGATTAATCGACTATAACTATGGAATACCTTATTCTCCCGAGTTACTGCATTTATACGAGTAATCCACAAACAACGAAAATTTCTCTTTTGCCTGCCTCTATCTCGATAAGAAGAAACCAAAGCTCTTATTTTTTGTTGAATAGTCGTTCGAGTAAGTCTTGAATGAGCCCCTCTAAAGGTTGATGCAAATAAACGAATTTTTGTTCGACGCCTACGAGCTGTATATCCTCGTCTAACTCTGGTCATTGAATCCAATTAAACCTTAATGAATAACTAATTGATTTATCTTCTTTCAGTCATTCTTTTCCCCTCTCTCAGTCGATTAATAACAAAACGGATTATCCCAATATAAAAAAAAAATTCCAATGGCTTTTGCTACTATGACCTTCCCAACCACTATTTTTTATTCTTTCCAGGAATTTTGTTCACCTGGAAACAAGAAATTCTACCGATACGAAATAAATAAAAAAAGCGGGTTTCATCGTTTCTATGGTTACTTCCTAAACGGTGAGGTCCTCTCTATGCACCGGAGCCTCTTCTCTCGTTTAATCAAACGGTATTGTTAACTTGTATAGTTCACACTCTTTGGCTCTACCCATCAATTATACAGTAATAGGCCTTTCACAATAGGAACTATCCATACAGTGACGGTATTTAATTATGAAAGTTAGCTAGGTAGCTGACCCTGTTAGTCCGTTCTTTCAAGAATAGGAGCATAACCCTTTTGCTTTTTAGAATGCTATTTCCTCCGCTTAATGGATAACCATTTGCTACCAATGGGGGGTTTATTCTCATCTCAAATTGAGGTGATTGGATTTGCACCAATGGAAACCATAAATTCCATATGCAATACACAACAATATGGTATATGATAGATCTTCATTTCTAGATAGTAAATGGCCTTCTATCTATCCTCTTCATTGGTACTAATCATTGATATTGATACTCGAAAATTGTCTCATTTGTTCTCGAGTTCATGATCTGAACGAGTCGCACATACACCCTAGTACATGTTCCTCGACGCTGAGGACATCCTCGAAGAGCGGGAGATTTCGTGACATTTCTTATTGGCTGTCTTGTGTTTTTTCTAATAAGTTGTTTAATAGTTGGCATGTTGTATATATCAAATTGTAGAATGGGTTGGTTTATATCAATCTTAACCTGATTTAAGATTGATGATTATCAATTATTTCTATTCAATATCAAATCAAATCGTTCAAAATTCCAATTCTAGGTTGAAATGGCATTGTTGATTTACACGAAATCCTCCGTATTTTCAACTGCTACAAGATCAACAATGCCATAAGCTTGGGCTTCTGTTGCTGACATAAAAACATCCCTTTCCATGTCTTCAGATACAACCCACAAGGGGTTGCCCGTTCTTTGTACATAAACCTTTGTGAGGGTTTCGCGAAGTTTCAGTAGTTCTTCTGCTTCCAGGATGAATTCGCCTGCTTGTGCCTCATAAAAAGAACTAGCAGGTTGGTGAATCATAACCCTGATGATATTGATATAACATCATTAATGGTTCTTCTATCTCGCATGATTGGGCGGACTAAAGTAAAGTAAAGTAAAGGAAAGGGATAAAAAAAAAAATAGAATTTGAACAACCGTACAGGCATATTTTGTGCATTGCATACGGCTCTGCAATGGAATTTACCCCCCCTATCCCCCCTCCATCGAAGAAAGAAATATAATCTATACGATCTAGATCAGTGAATAATCCACTTACCATCCTTCTTTTTGTAAGAGTAAAAAAAATACTATGATGGTTCTGTTGCTTTATATATTTATTTAGTCCGTGATTTAGCAATCCCAAAGTTTCTTTCTTATAGGATGAAATAGGGATTTTTTTTTTACTTTTTCTTTCATAAATATAAGAAATAAGGTTTCTGTTCTGGTGTGGAAGAAAAAGGGTTTGTGACGTTGAAATGTACTCCCGACACATAAGATAAAATCGGAAATAACCTTTGTTTCATACTACTATCTCGATAAAAAATCTCATGTTATGAAAAAAACAATAATGGTTTGTTCATATCGAACTCAAAGTGCCATGCTATTATTACTTATTATTCATATTCGATTAGTCATATTCAATATGGCGAAGGCATAGTTTTTTTCCAAATAAAAACCCATTGGCGCCAAGCGTGAGGGAATGCTAGACGTTTGGTAATTTCTCCACCAACCAGAATGAAAGATCCCATTGAAGCCGCTAATCCCATGCATATTGTATGTACATCGGGTGGCACAAATTGCATAGTATCATAAATGCCTATTCCTGGTATTACCCATCCACCGGGAGAGTTTATAAACAAATAAAGATCCCTAGTATTATCTTCTATACTGAGATATACCATGAGACCAACCAGTTGATTCGATATCTCGCTATCAACTTCTTGTCCTAAAAAAAGTAATCTTTCTCGATAAAGTCGGTTGATTAGGACAAAATTGTATCCTTTAGTAACCGTACGTGCACCTTTGGATGCATACGGTTCAAAAAAAAAAAGAATCAATGTGACGATTCCGGCCTTATTTCTTTTTTTGTAACAGGTTTTTGTTTTTCTAATGAAGGGCTTTTCTATAAAAAAAATGAGGCCCCTCTTACTAAAAAAAAAAATTACTGAACTTATTGAACTAACCCCCATTGATGTATTGTTTCATCGTGATTTTAATCACGATGTAATTTTCTTGTTCCTGGGTGGGACCTTTCAATTCTTTTAGGTTCATGTTCTACTCCGGGTAAAGATCCGTCATAATTCTATTTGCGCATATAGGACAAATGATCTCAGTACCACTTCTTTTTGATATGACTTCTTTTTTTTAGTTTCGTGCTTTTCTACCAATTATTCGATGTATTCATAATACTATTATTCCGTCGATTGGCAGTTAGTTTGAGATCATTCCTGTAGTAAACATAAGTTTATGATACAAGCAGCAATCGTACATATATTACCCATTTGGTATTTTCTGAGCGGAGCCTGGATACTTTTTTATCAGTCCAAGTCAACCATAAATTCTTCTCTAATTGAAAAATATTGATCCCCAATATAAATTGATCTAATTGCACTTCACGCTCCGAATGATTGATGGTTCAATCAATATTTATTGGGTGAAACAGAGGATATCTCGATCGGGGGAGAAAACGGGTAAATCCCATATGACCAAATATGTCTGACAAGTCGCACTATACGTCAACCCAAACCGCATCTTCCTCTCCGGGACTCCGAAAAGGTACTTTTGGAACACCAATGGGCATTAAATTAAAGAAAAATTTAAGTACTATACTTCACTTTAATATAGAAACGTAACAACAGGTTTATTGTCTTCATAATTTTTTTTCCTTTTATTCTTTTTTATACATAGATTTTAAGGTTCTATAGAAGAAGACAGAATGAATAAAGAACAAATTTGATCGAATGGGTCGATCATGTGAATGATAAACAAGTATCTATGCATTCGTTTCCAAAAATGGGATCAATCCCCATTGCGTATTGGTACTTATCGGGTATAGAATAAATCTGTTTCTCTTTGTTCTTACGAACAGAAATGTTCTATTATTTTCAATGGAACGGAATAAATATTAACTCTTTCTCATATAGAATCTACTGAAAAGATTATACTCTTTTCCAATGCGATAAAGTTACATAGTGTCTATTTATGGGGTATTTCCATGGGTTTGCCTTGGTATCGTGTTCATACTGTTGTATTGAATGATCCCGGTCGATTGCTTGCTGTCCATATAATGCATACAGCTCTAGTTTCTGGCTGGGCCGGTTCTATGGCTCTATATGAATTAGCGGTTTTTGATCCCTCTGACCCCGTTCTCGATCCAATGTGGAGACAAGGTATGTTCGTTATACCCTTCATGACTCGTTTAGGAATAACAAATTCATGGGGTGGTTGGACTATTTCAGGAGGAACTATAACGAATCCGGGTATTTGGAGCTATGAAGGTGTGGCGGGGGCACATATTCTGTTTTCTGGCTTGTGCTTCTTGGCAGCTATCTGGCATTGGGTGTATTGGGATCTAGAAATATTTTCTGATGAACGTACGGGAAAACCTTCTTTGGATTTGCCCAAGATCTTTGGAATTCATTTATTTCTCTCAGGGTTGGCTTGCTTCGGTTTTGGCGCATTTCATGTAACAGGCTTGTATGGCCCTGGAATATGGGTGTCCGATCCTTATGGGCTAACCGGAAAAGTACAATCTGTAAATCCAACGTGGGGTGCGGAGGGTTTTGATCCTTTTGTTCCGGGAGGAATAGCCTCTCATCATATTGCAGCGGGTACATTGGGTATATTAGCGGGCCTATTCCATCTTAGTGTCCGTCCGCCCCAACGTCTATACAAAGGATTACGTATGGGCAATATTGAAACAGTACTTTCCAGTAGTATTGCTGCTGTTTTTTTTGCAGCTTTCATAGTTGCTGGAACTATGTGGTATGGCTCAGCAACTACCCCCATCGAATTATTTGGTCCCACTCGTTATCAGTGGGATCAGGGATACTTTCAGCAAGAAATATATCGAAGAGTTGGGGCTGGACTAGCCGGAAATCTTAGTTTATCGGAAGCTTGGTCTAAAATTCCCGAAAAATTAGCTTTTTATGATTACATTGGTAATAATCCGGCAAAGGGGGGATTATTCAGAGCAGGCTCAATGGACAACGGGGATGGAATAGCTGTTGGATGGTTAGGGCACCCTATCTTTAGAGATAAAGAAGGTCGCGAGCTTTTTGTACGTCGTATGCCTACTTTTTTCGAAACATTCCCGGTAGTTTTGGTAGATGGAGACGGGATTGTGAGAGCTGATGTTCCTTTTAGAAGGGCGGAATCAAAGTATAGTGTCGAACAGGTAGGTGTAACTGTTGAGTTCTATGGTGGAGAACTCAATGGAGTCAGTTATAGCGATCCCGCTACTGTGAAAAAATATGCTAGACGTGCCCAATTAGGCGAAATTTTTGAATTAGACCGGGCTACTTTGAAATCCGATGGTGTTTTTCGTAGCAGTCCGAGGGGTTGGTTCACTTTTGGGCACGCTACGTTTGCTTTGCTCTTCTTTTTCGGACACATTTGGCATGGCGCTAGAACCTTGTTCAGAGATGTTTTTGCTGGTATTGATCCAGATTTGGATGCTCAAGTGGAATTTGGGGCATTCCAAAAACTTGGAGATCCAACTACAAGGAGACAAGTAGTCTAATACAAGACTACTCCAATATCTTGAGACTCTATTTTTTTTTACATAGTTATCAGAAAAATATTGGCTTTAATCACGATCTTTTCGTTGATTTTTTTTATATGGTAAATGATCCCAAATAAATAGGTGCGGAAGCTATACTTGTAAACCACGATCGAATCTATGGAAGCATTGGTTTATACATTCCTTTTAGTCTCGACTTTAGGGATCATTTTTTTCGCTATCTTTTTTCGAGAACCGCCTAAGGTTCCGACTAAAAAATGAAATGATTTTTCATTATATCAATTGAAGTAATGAGCCTCCCAATATGGGAGGCTCATTACTTCAACTAGTCTCCATGTTCTTCGAATGGATCTCTTAATTGTTGAGAGGGTTGCCCAAAAGCGGTATATAAAGCGTACCCAGTAAAGCTTACAAGTAAACCAGATATGAAGATGGCGACTAGAGTTGCTGTTTCCATTTCGAGATAATTTTAAGATCACAATTGATCTACGATAAGATCGTTTATTTACAACTACAACGAAATGGTATACAAAGTCAACAGATCTTAAGCAAAAATGAAATAGGATTTAGGGTATGGCTACACAAACCGTTGAGGGTAGTTCTAGATCTGCTCCAAGACGAACTAATGCAGGGAGTTTGTTGAAACCATTGAATTCGGAATATGGTAAAGTAGCTCCGGGCTGGGGGACTACACCACTTATGGGGGTCACAATGGCTCTATTTGCAATATTCCTATCTATTATTTTGGAAATTTATAATTCTTCAGTTTTACTGGATGGAATTTTCATGAATTAGGTTCGTAGGAACTAGAACCTATAAAGTTCTAAAAAAAAAAAAAAATGACTTAAGACTCGGGTTTTTAGACCATTCCGGTAGTTCGATCGTGGAATTTATTTCTTTCGGTATTTCCGGAATATGAGTGTGTGACTTGTTAGAAT